ATTATTGGTTGATAGAGAATCAAAGGAAGGTAGATTTACCAACAAATTACGAAATGCTATAGTTCTTACATATAATTTATTAATTTATTCAGAAGTAATTCGCGGGATTATGCACCTTTCTTTCTTAGTTCTAACGAACAAAAACGAACAAAGTGCATCTGGTTGGATCCAGCCTATTTTTGAAATAAACAACTCGCACACACTCCCTTTCCAAAAAAGATCAATACACCGAGCACTACACTTAGATTTATTAGATTTGTTGCTAAAATATCGGTATTAAATCTTAAACTCCCGGCGGATGGCCAGTGCCCCAAGGAAAGGAAAGAATCAGTTAAATTTTTCATATGATCTCCCCTTATAGATAGACTAAAAAAAAAGAACAGAGTTCTTTTTGTATCATGTCCCGCCCTCTTTTTTTTTTTTTCAATTGAAATTCCCAATAAGAATGATACTTAATTATAATTAGGTATCAGGCTATATCTCAAATCTCACATCAGTCTTTCCCAGAGTTATTGTCTCAACGAATAATTGTAGGAGTGAAATCTTGCTATAATTTTAAAAGGCAAGTCAAAGTCAAAAAATACTTATAGTATTTTTTAGGTTAAACTAAACAAAAGGATTCGCAAATAAAAGCGCTAATGCTACAACCAGCCCATAAATTGTTAAAGCTTCCATAAAAGCTAGACTAAGTAATAAAGTACCTCGTATTTTTCCCTCCGCCTCGGGCTGTCTCGCAATACCTTCTACAGCTTGACCCGCAGCAGTACCTTGACCAACTCCAGGTCCAATAGAAGCAAGCCCTACGGCCAATCCAGCAGCAATAACGGAAGCGGCAGAAATCAATGGATTCATGATAAGTTCCTCGCAAAAAAGAAAAAAAATGGTTAATGATACAATCAATAATTAGGACTTAACTATTCCGATTCATTCAAAACAAACTAAAAACTCCGGACTAATATTATTGAATCATCCGAACTACCCCAACATCTCTTTTGGAGTTCCTATCCTCCACGAAGTCTTTATCTTTGTGAATTTATATTACTTTACTATTTTTTTTTGTTCCGAATCATTCTTTGAGTTCGTCGTTATTTTTCTTTATTTCAATTTAATCTCCTTATTCATTCAATTGACAGCCATAGACCAGACGAAAGGAAAAGACTTCTCCAGGTCCGGAGTAGGGCAAATTATATATATCTCGAGTTCATATATAACTAGTCAATTATCACATATACATGCCTTTGTTACATAATGTAAACCAATGATTCGTATCTTAGATTCAATCGGATTCTATAAATTTTCTTTGAAACATCCACAAAAGTTCGCTTATAGCCATTAGATTCCATATATCTAATTGACCCCCTCTCCTAACAAAAACTTTTTTAGGCCTCTAAGTTTTTGTAAACCTTTTTATTCCTTTTAGTTCTCAGCACATGGGATACAATATCGAAAATCTAAATCATTAATATTTAGATTTACTATTGAAATTGGCTGAACAATCTAGAATATTAATTGAGGAAGGTAAAGGGCCAAACCATAAAAATGGGAAAAAGATCTTTTTCCCATTTTTCCAACAATTCGCTCATATCATAATCTTTATTTGCTATTACTCTAGATTCTAGCTCGTAATATACCATACTTTGGATGTTTATTTTTCTTAAGTATAGTATCTTGAGACAGGCATACATTGAGTTGGGCTAAGCCAAGCAAAAACAGAGTTCAAAACTAGTCAATGATGACCCTCCATAGATTCTCCTATATAAGCCGCAGCTAAAGTTGCAAAAATAAGAGCTTGAATACCACTTGTAAATAATCCAAGAAACATAACCGGTATAGGAACTACTAAAGGTACTAAAGAAACAAGAACAACAACTACTAATTCATCAGCTAATATATTCCCGAAAAGTCTAAAACTAAGTGATAAAGGTTTTGTGAAATCTTCTAAGATGTTAATGGGTAAAAGGATTGGGGTTGGTTGAATGTATTTACCGAAATAACCTAATCCTTTTTTACTAAGACCCGCATAAAAATATGCCAATGACGTGAGTAAAGCTAAAGCAACCGTAGTATTTATATCATTTGTGGGTGCGGCTAACTCCCCATGAGGTAACTCTATGATTTTCCAAGGTAAAAGAGCCCCTGACCAATTAGAAACAAATATAAATAGAAAGAGCGTTCCAATAAAGGGAACCCAAGTAACGTATTCTTCTCCAATCTGAGTTTTGCTCACGTCGCGAATGAATTCAAGAACATATTCGAAGAAATTCTGACCATCAGTCGGAATGATTTGTGGATTCCGAACAGCTAGAGTGGCAGAACCTAATAAGATAGCAATTACAACCCAAGAAGTAATAAGTACTTGGGCATGGACTTGTAACCCCCCTATTTGCCAATAGAGATGTTGGCCTACTTCCACACCGGATATATCGTATAAGACTTTTAGTGTGGTGATGGAAGATGATAGAACATTCATATTGCCCTCTGACAGAAATAGAACTTTAAT